TTTTGATCACCTTGCGCCTCTGTTTTATTTATTCTTTTCTTTTTTTGAAATCGAGTCAAAAAATACTAGAGTTATAAAGTATGAACTATCCCTTGATTGTTGCAAGACCTGAGAAAAGGAATTTCCTTTGGACTACGGACGGGAAGGATGAAAGTGAGTAGGTCTGCTAATTCCTCATCTGCAAATCAACCCTTCCCGTAGGTTATTTTATCAACGAATAAGGAATTGTATGAGTGAAATTTGGATCTAATTTGAAAAGCAAAGGACAGGTCCAGGGCAATAAAATAGGTATTTTTTTATTTGTCAAATTAAACAAAAGGATTCGCAAATAAAAGTGCTAATGCTACAACCAATCCATAAATGGTTAAAGCTTCCATAAAAGCTAGACTAAGCAATAGAGTACCTCGTATTTTTCCCTCTGCCTCAGGCTGTCTCGCGATACCCTCTACAGCTTGACCTGCAGCAGTCCCTTGACCAACGCCTGGTCCAATAGAAGCAAGCCCTACGGCCAATCCAGCAGCAATAACGGAAGCGGCAGAAACCAGTGGATTCATGATAAGTTCCTCATACCAACAAAAAGAAAAAGAAATGGTTAATGATACAATCAATCAATGAATTATGACTTAATTATTCCATTGATAGGATTCATCCGGTCGAAGTAACTACGAACTTCGAATTTAAGTAATACTATTCTATTATTGAATTGTCAAAACTCCTTCGATTTCTCTTTTTTTGTTTCTATCCACAGAGTTTTGGGAAATCCATACAACTTTCGTTCTTCCCTTTCTTGGTTCCGAACTATTATTTCCTTTTTTCAATTTCTTTATTTTATCTGTTTATTTTATCTGTTTATTCAGCCAATTCATAGCTACAACAGTATGAAAGGATACTTCGACCGGAACCCACAAGTAGACAAGTAGTAGGTCAATCTTTAATTTCTAGATAACTAGTCAATATCTACTATCACATATACATGTCTTTCTTATCTAATGTAAACCATTCGTTTCGATCGGATTCGAGAATCAATCCATTTTTTTTAGTAATCCCCTTTTTTGTAACTTTTTTCTCCCTTCCATTTTCTTTATCATTATTTGATTTTAACCAACTACAGAAAAAAAAAGATTCGCGCGAATTATTCCGTAGAAATCTCATTATTTCCTTGATCTAAGTTCATGCAATTTGGTTTATTATTTAGTAATTCTTTTGGTCAATTGTGAAAATCTACTGTAAAGTAGAATCAAAGTCGACTCGTATTTCCTGTTTTTTAGTTAATTACATTTTATCACACGGCATAAAGGGTAATATCTTCTATTCAAAATTATTATTTGATTTGAATAAGAAGGTTGGCTGACCAATAGAATAGAATAGAAGGTGAATATTCGTCAAGGAAAGGAGAGTTTTGGGAAAAATATCTGTTAGATCTCTTTCCCCCTTTTTGAACTCTCTAATTAATATCGAAATTTTTGATTTTTTTGTTCTTAATTTGATCTATTTCTATTCCTTAAGTCAATCATCTTGAACCGCACATACATTGCTTTGCGATAAGCTAAAAAAAAAAAAAGACTATTTCAATGATGGCCCTCCATGGATTCACCTATATAAGCGGCGGCTAAAGTTGCAAAAATAAGAGCTTGAATACCACTTGTAAATAATCCAAGGAACATGACAGGGATAGGAACCACTAAAGGTACTAAAGAAACAAGAACAACAACGACTAATTCATCCGCTAAGATATTCCCGAAAAGTCGAAAACTGAGTGATAGGGGTTTTGTGAAATCTTCTAAGATGTTAATGGGTAAAAGGATTGGGGTTGGTTGAATATATTTCCCGAAATAACTGAATCCCCTTTTGGAAAGACCTGCATAGAAATAGGCCGCTGATGTGAGTAAAGCCAAAGCAACTGTAGTATTTATATCATTCGTAGGTGCGGCCAACTCTCCATGAGGTAATTCTATGATTTTCCAAGGTAAAAGAGCTCCTGACCAATTCGAAACAAAAATAAATAGAAACAAGGTTCCAATAAAAGGAACCCAAGGGCCGTATTCTTCTCCAATTTGAGTTTTACTCACATCTCGAATGAACTCAAGAACATATTCGAAGAAATTCTGACCCCCAGTCGGAATGGTTTGTGGGTTCCGAACAGCTATAGTAGCTGAACCTAATAAGATAGCAATTACAACCCAAGAGGTAATAAGTACTTGTCCGTGGACTTGGAAATCTCCTATTTTCCAATAGAAATGTTGACCTACTTCCACACCGGATATCTCGTATAAGCCTTTTAGTGTGTTGATGGAACATGATAGCACATCCATATTGCCCTCTGAAAAAATCGAACTTTAAACAAAATTATTTTGATTCAACCATCTCTTTATCTACTGGAATAGGGTATTTCGAATACCAACTGATAGTTTGAATACTAACTAATTCCATAGTATTCCCAGTTTTTTTATCTATTTTTAGAAATTCATAAAAAATAATCGATTCTATAAATCTATTGTATTTTCGAAGTCAAACTTATTGATTTTATCTTATTATTAATCAAGGATTTCTTCTATAGCTAGAACTAGAACGACCCTCACAAATCGCAAATACTAATTTGTTAAGAATTAATCGGATTGAGGATATAGCGTCATCATTCGCCGGAATTGAAATATCTGCAAGATCGGGATCGCAATTTGTATCGATTAAACAAATTGTTGGAATTCCTAAAGTGATACACTCCCGCAGGGCGGTATATTCTTCATGCTGATCGACGATGATCACAATATCGGGTAATCCTGTCATATATTTAATCCCGCCCAGATAGGTTTGTAAGCGAAATAGTTGTCTTTTCAACATAGCCGCATCTCTTTTAGGAAGACGGTTGAGTCTTCCCGTTTTTTGTTTCATTCTCAAGTCCCTGAACTTATGAAGTCTCGTTTCTGTAGTGGACCAATTCGTTAACATACCGCCGAGCCATTTTTTAGTAACACAATGACACCGGGCCCTTATTGCAGCCCATGCTACTAAATCAGCTGCTTTTTTTTTGGTCCCAACAATTAAGAATTGTTTTCCCCTACTTGCTGCACCAAAAACCAAATCACAGGCTTCAGATAAAAAACGAGCAGTTCTAGTAAGATTTGTAATATGAATACCTTTACGCTTTGCCGAGATATAAGGTGCCATTTTAGGATTCCATTTCCTAGGCTCATGGCCCAAATGAACCCCTGCCCCCAGCATCTCTTCCAAGTTGATGTTCCAATATCTTCTGGTCATTTCTCCCCACACCCCCCCGCTTTTTCCAAAAAGGCGACGGGGAACCCTGAACGGAAATAAAGAATTGTTCCAATGGAACCTTCACGTCTATCGTAGATTGGCATAGATATATGAATAAGCCATTAGTCTTTTCTATTCCTTATTTTTGATTACCAACCTAAATGACTGTCCCAAATACCGATAGTAAAGTAAAAAAAAAAAGATGAATCCGCCTTTAGGAATCATTAAATCCCATAAAGTTCTGATGTATCATCCAAATTCTTTGAAAGAAAAGAATCAACCCACTTTCGGTAGTGAAACAAAATATCTCCCATTTCCCCCTCGAATAGATTGTTTTCTTTTGTTTCCAAAGGGCTCTTTTTTTGTTGTTTTGACGGGGGCACTAATCCCTTCAATCCGGTCCCGGCGGGTATCATACCCCCAAAAACAACGTTCTCTTTCAATCCTTTTAACCAATCGACTCGACCCCGGAGAGCTGCTTTTGCTAAAACCCGAGCTGTTTCTTGAAAACTCGCTTCAGATATGAAACTTTGAGTATTGAGAGCTGCTCGAGTTATTCCCAATAAGGTGGCTCGGTAACAAACTGCTTCTTCCAATGCGCGCCCCACTCGTTCCGCTCGCAACAATCCAACTAGTTCTCCGGGCAAAAAAACATTAGACATTCCATCTTCTGAAATCAAGACTTTTGATGTTATTTGACGTACAATAATTTCTATATGCCTATTATGAATCTGTACCCCCTGGGATCGATAAACCTTTTGGATCTTATTAACCAAAGAGATACGGCTTTGGACTATAGTTAGCTCAGCACCAATCAAGAATGCCCATGGCATTCCAAGAATTCTTGGTATACGTTCATTCCAACGCTCAACCCTCTTTTCTAGATTCATCGATATTGAATCAATCGAACGCACTTCTAACACCTGTTCTACTTTTGGAAGCCCTTGGGTTATATCACCAGATCTTGATTTTTCATAGATAAATGTAATGAAAGTATCACCTTCGTGCAGGATTTGCCCATAATGACCATGAACAGTTGCTCCCGGAGTGGCCAAATAAGGCTTAGCTGATCGTATTACTACAGAGTCAACTTGAACAAGTATAACTTGACCTGATTTTAGGCGCGGTGCATTTTTTGTTCTACATATATTTTCACAAATCAACTGCCCAAGACTCATTATTGTAGATGTTTCTTCACAATAATTAGGATCGAGCAAATACCAATTCCAATTTAAAAGAATGGTACTGAATGGATCGGGGTTATCAATTTTCGCATTTTCATCCAGTAAATAGTATTTACTGACTTGAAAAGTCTTTTTCAAATTTTCAACGTTATTTAACAAGATTGGATTATGAGTTATTAAATGGAAAAATGTATAAAGATTCGCAATTTGAAAAGTGGTTCCTAAAGGCCCCAGCGAATTCGTAATTGGAATTCGAGGATCTTTTGGAATTGATTCTTTTATCCCGTTGTAATAGTTTACATCGTTGAATCGACCCACCCGAAAACAATTGGATGATGACAAAATGATCGACGACTCGAGTCCCGTATTTTGATTCAACAACATATGAATAGTTCTTTGATTGGGATCTGAGGTTTGTTGAATTCTTGTCTCGGAATAAATTGAAGAAAACGGATTGATATTTGTGCAATCTGATGCATTTCTATTAGTAGAGGGCAAGCCAGAGACTGATGTAGCATTCCTTTTTCCGATATATGAACTAGGGGGTTTTACCAAATCGAT